ATTAAATCTTCGTGAATCCCCCTTTTTTATTCGAGTTAACCCCGCTTCGCGTATTCACCCTTGTATATTGTATATAATATAAAGGGGTGTGAAGTTATATTATAAATTGGAGTTTTCTTTCTCTTTTTTTTAATGGATAAAAATTTCGCATATAATTCGGATGTTAGAACGATTACCATATATAACATAAAACTTCTCCGCCTATTCTTTCTAATCGAGCTTCTCGATCTGTCATTATACCTCTAGAAGTTGAAAGAATTACAATACCCATACCCCCTAAAATTCGTGGGATTCGTTGATAATTAGAATATATTCGTAGACCGGGTGTACTGATCCTTTTTAAATTTAAAAAATTTTTATAGGATCCTTTCCTATTTCTTCTGTACCGTAGAGTTAAAACTAAAAAATATTTGTCGTTTTCTATATGTTTTCTGACGTTTTCGACAAAACCCTCTCGTAAAAGTATTTTTACAGTGTTTTCTGTGATGTTAGTAAATGGTATTTGAACCATTCCTTTTTTATTCATATCAGCATTTCGGATATAGGTTATTATATCAGCGATGGTATCCTTACCCATAGTAAAAGAAAATGATTGTTGCCCTTTACTTTCTATATAATCAACATGCTCCTTTTTCGATTTATTATTCTCTTTTTATTTTCTATTTCTATATATTTATTATTATTATATATTTATATATATTATTATCTTTTTTATTTTATAGGGCTATCAATTATTAATCTGAAATATATTTGAAATATATAATAATTGCTACTTCCAATACTTAATAATAATTACTCCAAAAGGGATATATGTGAGATAAACTAAATTAATTAATCCATTTTTTTTCACAAAATAATATAATGTATCCATATTTAAATTAAAGTTTTGTCTTATAATACCTCAGGTGCTAATGAAACTATTTTAGTGAAATTTAACTGTCTTAATTCCCGGGCGATTGCACAAAAGATTCGAGTTCCTTTTGGATTTCCTTCTTGATCAATGACAACTGCAGCATTATCATCATACTGAATTATTATACCGTTGCTACGTTTGAGTTCTTTACAAGTACGTACAATTACAGCTCTGATCACTTCTGATCTTTCTAAGTTCGTATTTGGTACTGCTTCTTTGATTACAGCAACAACAATGTCACCAATATAAGCATAGCGTCGATTACTAGCTCCTAGGATTCGAATACACATCAATTCGCGTGCTCCGCTGTTATCAGCTACATTCAAATGAGTTTGAGGTTGAATCATATCATTTTTTATTCTTTCAGTCCAAAGATTGAGGTTAAAATATTATGTGTTCAAAAAAGGGAATATACAATTTTATTTTTTTTGTTTTCATCTTAAAGACCTCTTTCCTTTAATTCTAATTATTATCTTGAATTATTATCCTGAAATAATGAATTGAGTTCGTATAGGCATTTTGGACGCTGCTATTGAAATAGCCTTTCTTGCTATATTTTCTGGGACCCCACCCATTTCATACAGTATTTTCTTCGGTTTAACAACAGCTACCCAATATTCGGGAGATCCCTTTCCCGAACCCATGCGTGTTTCAGTCGGTCTTACTGTAACAGGTTTGTCTGGAAATATGCGTACCCATATTTGTCCTCCTCGGCGAACATTTCGTGACATTGCCCGTCGTCCCGCTTCTATTTGTCTAGATGTTATCCAAGCGGGTTCAAGTGCCTGAAGAGCATATCTTCCAAAGCAAATATGATTCCCTCGAAAAGATATTCCTTTCATTCTTCCTCTATGTTGTTTACGAAATCTGGTTCTTTGGGGGTTATAATTGATGGTTGTTTCTCAATTCCATCTCTATTACAGAACCGTACATGAGATTTTCATCTCATACGGCTCCTCGCGAATGAAGCAATTCTATATATAAATCGATTTAATCGATACAATAATATGCACTAATATTCATATGTTTAATCAACGCGGGCTTTTTTGAGATTTCATAGAATCCTATCGGTATATTCGAAATTTTTATATCTTGTTTTGATATATAACTGAATATGTATTCTTATAAAATAAAAAATTTTTGTTATCCTATATAACTAGAGAATGTTGTTTTGTTATTTTGTTATATTATAATGTTCTAATGAATCTTTAATTTGAATTATTTATTTGAATTATATTACTAATATTTTTCTAATTCAATTATAGGATTGGCGAAAATAAGAAAATCAATAAAATCAAAATTCTCGCGGGCGAATATTTACTCTTTTATTATCAAATTCAAATGGAATGTAGCACACAATTCCTAAAAAAATGAATTGTTTTTTGGTTTTTTCCGCCATCCCACCTAATGAATCATTAAGATTTGCTTTTAATAAAATCTTAAGTATTTACAGGTTTCATCGTTCCCGCCGCTTCTCGATTAATGGTTAGGTCTGAATTCTACCACGGAGCTCTTTCATATCTAATAAGATTTTTTTAGAATATTTTTTTATTTTTTCTTGAATCAATCTTCTCAGTTTTTATTGAT